CGCGTCTTCTCCTTGGCAAAGAGAAATTTTACCATTCGACTATATCCGCATTTTTCGTTGATATGCAACCTTTTTTTGATCATATTTCTAAATAACTATACCTGTTTTCGGGGCGATTTCTATTCTCTCTATTTTCTATTCTAAATTATACTAATTAGAAATTAGAAATATTATTTAGAAATATTCTAATTATATAATTATATATTAGAAATTGTATATTCTAAATTGCTATATTATAAATATTTATATATTATAAATAATACTATTATTATCTATAATTTATCTAAATAAATTTTTATTATATAAATTTATATAAATAAATATCATTTAGTTAAATAATTTAATTAATTTAGTTAATAAATAGTTGAATTGATTATTAAATATTAAAATTATAGTTATTTTATTAGAATTTAGATATATTAGATAACTATAATAGTTAGATATATATACTTCATATATTTACTTAAATTACTTAACTTAAATTACTTAATACTTAATTTATATATTATTATATAATTTAAATAAAAAAATAGTGAAATTCCATTCTAATTATAGAAATTAAATTTAAAATTAATTAATTATTTAATTAGTTATTATCTATTTATAGATTATATATTTATAAAATAGATATTTTCTATTCATATTTACTTTGTAATTAATGTAATTAATTTATTTATTAAAAAAAAATTATTTGTATTGAAAATTTAAAAGAATTTTTTATTTAAAATAATTTTCTAATAATTTTGTTATCACATTCCACTTAATTTTGCATTTACTTACATTTACAAATTACAAGAAAAAGAGGGTTTGACCCCCCCTCCAATTTTTTAGTTTTTTTGTATTTTTCATTTTCGGGACTTTTTGGGGAGACTTTTTATTGAACTTGAGGGTGTCTCGCAGCCTGAAAGAATTCGGGGGGGTCTTTTCTTTTTTATATCTGGGTTCAAGAGATAAGAGAATTAAGAATACCTACCAGAAAGACTAATCCAATCCATAATGATGTACCAGAAAATACAACATTTTTGTTGCTCGACCAACCATCAGGAGAAGAAAAAACAACAGGTACACTAATCAGTAAAATTGATGAAGTAGCAATTAATGCAAAAACAGCCAATTGGAAAGCAATAGTCATGTTTCTAATCCTCCAAGCTAGATACCATTTGGTTCTTCTATCAGTAAAAAAAATTTTAAATGCATCATGGGGGATTTTACCACGAATACTGCCCCCTTTCCCACTTTATTCGAACACGGAGCCAAGAGTCGTTTTTGACTTCACAAAGGGTCGTGCTAAATCCTACATCTATCTATTATAGAATATATATAAACAGGTAAATAGAAATAGATAGACTTAGCGCATCATACCGAATATCTTTCTATAATGACAGTAACGGTATCAACTTGTATGTCGATCTTTCGTTCGGTGGAATAAAAAGAAAATAGTAAATATAAAACATAGAAGTAAAATAGAAATTATCTTTTGGAGAGATGGCTGAGTGGTTGATAGCCCCGGTCTTGAAAACCGGTATAGTTCTTTCGAACTAGCGAGGGTTCGAATCCCTCTCTCTCCTTTTCTCGATGAATCTATTTATGTCTTTATTGGTTGTGACTGGCTCAGTATCATAAAAGTGAATGGCTCGGCCAGGTCGGGCAGCCGAGCCAGAAAAAATTCGATTAGATTGAATTATATTAAAATGCGCTAAAAAGAAAGGAAAAAGGTAGACTTGTGAAGTATGACCTGATCCACATAATTAATATGTATGATAGAATCAAATGAATTGGATTCCAACTTCAAATATTGGGTCTCTTTTCTCAGTTAGTTAAGAGGAGTCATGGAAAGAACAGGTTCAAAATCACGATCAATTCCTTTTTCAAACCCGGCTGCAGCCGCACGAGCCCTTCCCGCGTGCCATAAATGACCCACGAAAAGGAAGAACCCGAGAACAAAATGAGAGGTAGCTAACCAACTTCTAGGAGAGACATAATTGACTGCATTGATCTCAGTAGCTACGCCACCCACGGAATTTAATGAACCCAAAGGCGCATGGGTCATATATTCTGCGGAACGACGTTCTTGCCAAGGTTGTATGTCTTTTTTCAACCTACTTAAGTCCAAACCATTTGGACCTCTTAGGGGTTCTAACCAAGGAGCACGCAAATCCCAAAAACGCATAGTTTCTCCTCCAAAAATAACTTCTCCGGTGGGTGAGCGCATTAGATATTTACCTAAACCGGTAGGTCCTTGAGCGGACCCTACGTTAGCCCCAAGACGTTGGTCTCTAACTAGAAAAGTAAAGGCTTGAGCTTGCGAAGCTTCCGGTCCAGTGGGCCCGTAAAACTCACTAGGATATGCGGTATTATTGAACCAGACAAAGCAACAAGCAATAAAACCAAAAACAGCTAAAGCGCCTAAACTATAAGACAAGTAAGCCTCTCCAGACCATACAAGTGCACGGCGAGCCCATGCAAAGGGCTTGGTTAAGATATGCCAGATTCCCCCAAG